CATCAATGATTGGTGAACCAGCAGATCCGTTTGCAACTCCCTTGGAAATATTACCAGAATGGTATTTCTTTCCTGTATTTCAAATACTTCGTACAGTACCCAATAAATTCTTAGGTGTTCTTCTAATGGTTTCAGTACCTGCGGGATTGTTAACAGTACCTTTTTTAGAGAATGTTAATAAATTTCAAAATCCATTTCGTCGTCCAGTAGCGACAACTGTTTTTTTGATTGGTACCGGGGTTGCCCTTTGGTTGGGTATTGGTGCAACATTACCTATTGATAAATCCCTAACTTTAGGTCTTTTTTAAAAAAAAAATTGTGATGAACTAACACGACGCGTGTATCTAGGGAATAGTCGCTTCAAAGCGAATTAGCCCTAGATACGTCTAGTCAATTTAATCCTGAATCGATCTAGAATATATGAAATATATGAATTCTACTAATGATTCAAAAGTTATTTTCATTGAAAAAAAAACACAAAATAAACAAAATGGATTAAAAATTTTCGAGAAAAAAATGCCCTTTTTCTAGACTGACTAATATCTGTTTTACATCTTCTAGGCGCAAATCCTCTATTTTCATAAGATCTTCGTGCCTGTTATTCAAAAGGTCTAATAATGTATATATATTTGACCTTTTAAGTAAATTATAGATCTTGGGTGGCAATTCTAATTGGTCAATAAAAATCGACTTAAATGCTATTTCTTTTTTCTTTTTTATGACTTTAACTAATTTATCATGAAAAGTAAAAGGGGATAAAGGAACCATGGGTTGATTGCTTTCTAAATGTGAGTTTTCTCCTTCCATATGTAAAAAAGGTATAAATAACTCAATTAAATTCCGCGAGGCTTCATGAAGTGCTTCTTTCGGAGTTAAACTTCCATTTGTCCATATTTCGAGAAAAAGTATCTCCTGTTTTTGATTTCCATTCCCATAAGAATGAATACTATGATTTGCATTTCGAACAGGCATGAATATAGCATCTATAGGATAACTTCCATCTTGAGAGTTATGTGGCGTTTTGATAAGATATCCACGATTTCTTTCGATTTCTAATCCAATACACAAATTGATCGATTCCGTCAGACTAGCTATATGTTGTGTATTATCAATGATTTCTACATAAGGTGGTAAGGCAATATCTTTAGCCGTTACATATCCAGGACCTCTAACACAAATAGATGCGTCACAAGTTCCATATAAATTACTTTTTAATACAATTTCTTTTAAATTCATTAAAATTTCATGTACTGATTCTTGAATACCCACTACGGTAGAATATTCATGTGACACTTTATTAGATTTTACACGTGTGATACATGTTCCTTCTATTTCTCCAAGCAAAGTTCTTCGCAGCGCAATTCCTATTGTGTCGGCTTGACCTTTCATAAGTGGAGACAGAACAAAGCGGCCATAATAAAGACGTTTACTGTCTTTTCTTGATTCAACACACTTCCACTGGCGTGTCCGAGTAGATACTGCTATTTTCTCTCGAACCATAGTAATATTATTTGATCATTGAATCGTTTATTTCTCTTGTTTCTCTTGACAGTCCTTTAACGTAAATTTCTATATTCGTCTTTTTTTGGGGGGTCTACATCCATTATGTGGCATAGGGGTTACATCCCGTATAAAAGTTAATAATATACCACTTCTCCGAATAGCTCGGAGTGCTGCGTCTCTTCCGAGACCAGGACCCTTTATCATGACTTCTGCTCGTTGCATACCTTGATCGACTACTGTACGAATAGCATTTCCTGCCGCGGTTTGAGCAGCAAAAGGTGTCCCTCTTTTCGTCCCCTTGAATCCACAAGTACCGGCAGAGGACCAAGAAACCACCCGCCCCCGTACATCTGTAATAGTGATAATGGTATTATTGAAACTGGCTTGAACATGAATAACTCCTTTTGGTATTCTACGTGCACTCCTACGCGACCCCATACGTCCATTTCTACGTGAACCGATTCGTGGTATAGCTTTTGCCATATTTTATCATTTCATAAATATCAGTCAGAGATTTATGGATATATCCATTTCATGTTACAAAAAATTCCTTATTTATTATCAGTTTCTTTAGCGAGTCTGATTATCCCTGTCTTTGTTTATGTTTCGGATTGGAACAAATTACGATAAGTCGTCCCCTCCTACGGATTAATCGACACTTTTCACAAATTTTACGGACAGAAGCTCTTATTTTCATACTTGTCATTCCTTATCTTAAATTTGAATCAACTTCAGAATCTACTTCTTTAAAGACAATAAGTTTCTTGATAATTTTTCATATTGATTCCCTTATCCCACAAAAGGGGCGTTCAAACCATATAATTTTTCGAATCCTTGTTGCGGTGCGGAGTCAAAAAATTATACGCCCTCAGGTTGAATCATAACGACTTACTTCAACTTTGACTCTATTTAGTTTTTTTACAATTTCAAAGAATCAATCTCGGATACATTTTGTGTATGAGAAAGATTACCATATAGAACACAAAATTTCTCCGCCGATTCCTTCTAGTCTAGCCTCTCGGTCGGTCATTATACCTCGAGAAGTGGACAGAATTACAATTCCCATCCCGCCTAAAATTCTAGGAATTTGTTGATAGTTAGAATAGATTCGTAGACCCGGTCGACTGATTCGGTTTAAATTGAAAAGGTTTCTATAGGGCTTTTTTCGAGTCCTTCGGTGTCTCAGTGTTAAAACCAAAAAATTTTTATGCTTTTCGCGCTGTTTTCTCATATTTTCGATAAAACCTTCTCGTAAAAGTATTTTTACAACATTTTCGGTACTATTAGTCGATGTTATTCGAACCACTCTTTTTTGATCCATATAAGCATTTCGTATAGAGGTTAATATCTCAGCAATAGTGTCTCTACCCATTATGCCTAAAATTTTTATTAACTCATTATTTGATATAATCAACATGTTTTTTTGTTTATGAATAATTTAAGGTATATGCGCGAGATACAATCTATCTCTTAATCTATTTTCTTTTTCAAATAACCTATTCTAAAAATAATTTTAGAATACCTCGGGAGCTAAGGAAACTATTTTAGTAAAATTGAGTTTTCTTAATTCACGGGCGATCGCACCAAAAATTCGAGTTCCTCTTGGATTTCCTTCTTGATCAATAACAACTGCAGCATTGTCATCATATTGTATTATTATACCGTTGTCTCGTTTCAGTTCTTTACAAGTACGTACAATTACAGCTCTGACAACTTCTGATCTTTCTAGGGGCATATTTGGTACTGCGTCTTTGATCACAGCAACAATAATGTCACCAATATGAGCATATTGACGATTGCTAGCGCCTATGATTCGAATACACATCAATTCTCGGGCCCCGCTGTTATCGGCTACATTTAAATGGGTCTGAGGTTGAATCATACGATTTAAAAATTTTATCTTTCAATGCAAAGGACAAAGAAAAAAAAGAAATATTTTTTTGTCTAAAATTTTTAAATTTTTCATAATGAAGAACCGTTTTTGTTAGTTGTTCTTTTTATACTTTTATCCCGAAATAATGAATTGAGTTCGTATAGGCATTTTGGACGCTGCTATTGAAATCGCTCGTCTAGCTATATTTTCCGTTACTCCATTCATTTCATAAAGTATTCGACCTGGTTTAACAACAGCTACCCAATATTCGGGCGATCCTTTACCCGAACCCATACGTGTTTCTGCGGGTCTTATTGTAACTGGTTTGTCTGGAAATATTCGTACCCATATTTTTCCACCACGACGTACATTTCGTGTCATTGCTCGTCGACCTGCTTCTATTTGTCTGGATGTGATCCAAGCAGGTTCAAGCGCTTGAAGAGCATATTTACCGAAACAAATACGATTCCCCCGATAAGAAATTCCCTTCGTTCTTCCTCGATGTTGTTTACGGAATCTGGTTCTTTTGGGGTTATAGTTGATGTTTGTTTTTGAATTCCATCCCTACTACAGAACCAGACGTGAGAATTTCTTCTCATCTGGCTCCTCGCGAATAAAAGGATTCAAAAAAATCCAATTTTCACGGGCGAATATTTACTCTTTTGTTTAATTTTTAGACTTTTTGTACACCTTCGAAGAATAGATCAATTCATCTGGGCTTTGTTCCGCCATCCCGACCAGTGAATCAGTAAGATTTCCTTTTCCATAGAATCTTTTGCATTCACAGCTTCCATCGTTCCCATCGCTTCTTACTTAATGCTTAGGTCTGAATTTGACAATGGAGCTCGTCATGAAAGTTGTTCTTGAGTCAATTTTCTAAGTCTTTATTGGCTCGAAGCTCTTGATTTTTTTGTTTTGCTCTAGGAAAAATAAGAGTCATTTACTTAAGATGAATCTTGATTCATGCTATATTACACTGCCCTTTATAATTTATAAGATGACTTATCGACCTTACATTACTGGAATTCTATATCATTTTTTTCTCTCATTCTCTCATCCTTCCGTTTATCTACATTTTTCTTCTATCTTTTTTTTACAAAGCTTTTTTTCAGAAACAAAAAAGATTTCAGTCGCTACAAAGGTATGATCATTATATTACATTTTGGCTGATTTTTTAAATTGAGATAATGCGAAGTGATGAGGTGGTTAGTATTTATCTACTTATTTATTCATACCGGGGAGCTGGGATAATCGTGTTTAATCCTAACCCCCTAAAAAACCAACGAGTCACACACTAAGCATAGCAATTTTATCAAAAGGTCAGTCGAATTTTTATTTAACCCTATAGAATTAAAAGAATTAATTGATGGTTTTGAAAAAAATAAAAAGAATGGAGGGGTTTCATTTTAAAAAGTAAGATTTTAGTATTCCTTGTCGATAAATATCCAAATTTTTATCCCCAACACACCATAGATAGTTCGAGCACTATAGGAACAATAATCAATTTTAGCTACAATGGTTTGTAGGGGAACTCTGCCTTCTCGGATCCATTCAACGCGTGCAATCTCTTTTCCATCAATCCGACCTGAAATTTGAATTTGAATGCCTTTTGTATCTGCTTGTT